GGTTACAAGAACGGCGCAAAATTAGCTATATGCCTTGTAACATATGTATATTTTCCACAGCTGTTGATGGATGCTTCGATAAAGAGGTAGTTCTTCTCGGTCTAAATCGAGTTTACATGCTCAGCCGCCAAATACAATTTTGATTACAGCTCCCAAGCACACCTGTAATTTCTTCTATATGGAAGCGCCGGTTGCCCGGGTATCCAATCCGGTGCTCCACTCAAGGCATAGAGACTCAGCCTGTGTTCAACCTTGGACCAAAAATAATAAATGGCGAGAAGGGAAGTGTGTTTCCATAGTATAATATATGAAAAGGTTCCATGCTAGCGTATTTCATTCTATGTGAATTCTTTATTTTATTTTTTGCTTTTGTGAACAGAGGGCTACACTTGTATTTAGGACCTGCATCAAACATTTTGTCAAATTGTAATCACAAGACTTTAGGTTTATATTATCTATGGTTCGCTCTTATCTTCGGTATTTTTGGTGTTGCTTGTTCAATCATTATTCGTTTAGAATTATATTCATCTGGTTTAAGGACAATAGCCCCTGAAAACCAGAACTTCTATAATTTAAGTTTTACTCTACATGGATTATTGATGATTTTTTTCAATTTACAACCTGGTTTATTTGGAGGTTTTGGTAATTATTTTGTCCCTGTTCTTAATGCCGCCCCTGAAGTAGCTTTCCCTCGTTTAAATAGCATCTCATTATTATTGATGCCTATTTCTTATGGTTGCGTTATACTTTCCACTGCATCAGAATTCGGAGGCGGTCCTGGCTGGACTTTATATCCACCTTTAAGTACTTCTTTAATGTCTCTGAGCCCTTTGGCAGTAGATGTTATAGTAATAGGACTTGCTTTATCGGGAATTTCAAGTTTTCTGTCTTCAATAAATTTTATAACAACAATTTTTCACCTACGCTCTAAAGGTTTTACTCTTGGTATTATACCTTTTAACTCATGGGCAATTATTCTAACATCGATTATGCTTATATCAACATTACCAGTATTGTCAGGTGCTCTCTTTATGCTTGTATCCGATCTACATTTTAATACACTCTTCTTTGATCCTGCTTTTGCTGGTGATCCTGTATTCTATCAGCATCTCTTTTGGTTCTTCGGACATCCTGAGGTATATATTTTAGTTATACCTGGATTTGCTATAATAAGTCAAATTATATCAACATCATATAATAAAATTATATTTGGAAATCAATCTATGATCTTAGCTATGGGTTGTATTGCTGTACTCGGTAGTCTTGTGTGGGCACATCATATGATGACTGTTGGTTTAGAAGCAGACACAAGAGCTTATTTTACTGCAGTAACTATATTAATTTCGCTACCAACAGGTACAAAAGTATTTAATTGGATTTCAACTTACATGGGAAGCATGTTTGGACTTTCTATGAGTTCATCACTATTTGCACTTTGCTTTATATTTACATTTACTTTAGGTGGTACTACAGGTGTTGTAATAGGTAATGCTGCTGTTGATATAGCTTTACATGATACTTACTATATAATAGCACATTTTCACTTTGTGCTCTCATTAGGAGCTATAATTGCTTTAATATCAGGTATATGTAGTTTTCAAGATACTTTCCTTGGACGTGCAGTTAGCTTAAACTCAACATTAATGTTATTCTGTTTATTATTCATTACAGGAATTCTCCTTACTTTTATCCCAATGCACTTTCTAGGATTCAGTGTTATGCCTAGAAGGATACCAGATTACCCTGACAACTTAAATGGCTGGAATTACATATGTTCTATTGGTTCTTGTCTATCTGTGTTTGGTACTGCTTTATTACAAAGGGCTAAAACCAACAGCGAAACGAATGCAAGGCTGCGATGAGTCGACATGGAGGTGCCAATAGAATCCAAGGATTCGAGCTCCAGGAATTCTATAACCTGTTATCCCCGGCGAACCTTCTTACCGTTCCAGTGAGTATTTATGTATGGTTCAGCTACAAGTTCACCGTCAACTACCATGTTACGACTTCGCACCGACTGTCTAAACTTATAAAGACGCTTACTTCCCGGCTAAACTTCCCGTTACTACATTATTAACAATCGGACTCCAGGCGTTAACCTGTAGAGTTGAGATGGAAACAGCCGGACGGGATTGAGCATGCCCTACTTAGGGAAATAGTCGGATTATAATAAGTTTGGCATCTCGTAGTGTTGTGCTTGTCATTTTTATACATTAGTACTTCCTTCCACTACCAAAATATTTCCAACTGTTCCAAAATTCCAGGGTTGTTCGCTATTTATGATGTATCCAGGACAGGAAATTAGATCACATGCTTTCTAGTTACTGGAGCCTTGGCTTATAAAAGGAGGGATATTCGATATTATTACCGTACAAGCCCTTAGCAAGACATGAGATGGAGTTGGCATGTCTAAGTATTATATGGTTAAAAGAAAAAGTCGACACTTTCCACGCTATTGGATTCACCGTCCAGGACTGCCTGGCGCTTAGTAACGATTTCTACTTCCAGCAGCCAATACAAATATTCTTTTAACACCAGGCATGCAATACCGAACAGACACGAACGCTTTTAACGCCTGGCATGGATGGATAACACTCGGCTCTTCCAAAGTTTGACCGCTGTCGCTGGGACTGTATGGATTGACTATTCCGTTCTTTTCTCCAAGCCTTCAGCTAATATTTTACCTTTTTAACCAGCCTGGGATCTATAAAGTGTTGACCGGACCTTGGCATCTTGAAATATTCTTGGAAGATTCGTAGTTAGTGGTTAAAGGTCAATCAAACATGAATATGGACGGTTCTCTATGAAATCTATTTGGAAGAATCAAAAAATGGCGAGAAGGGAAGTGTGTTTCAAATATATATATTTTCTTTGCCTGGAGGTTACGTCCATACAGTTTCAAGCAAAGGGAATGTTAGAAGCAAATACTAGCGGTGGAACACACTGTTTCATTCGATTGTAAACGCTAAACCTTACCATTCAGTAACTTTTAGGATGAAACCTTCCTGAGCGACTCGTGAGGTAAAAAGTTATATATCGAAAACCATACATGAGATCGCGTACTCAGGACCGAAACAAGCCGTGAGGAAACTATATTACAGGAACTCGTCAGGCCCAACATCATTTGTATATATATATTATGCAGAGACAAGGCGGGAAAATTCTATCATGGAACCTCATGCTCCATCGTCCATCCAAATAGTTTATTTCTTTTAACCATTTATCTGGAAGCGTCTGTAAGGTTACAACACAAGACACTGATAACTTTGATGAAGAGGTCAAGCCATTGGCATTTGCCCGGCACCTTGGGTTGTATAGGTAAGTTGGCCTGGCATCTGTTTCTTTCCGAACTTTTTATTTACTTTAGAATAATACTCCTCGATGACCGGTCATTCGGAATCTCATCACCAAGGATAGCTGAAACTAGCATCTTATCATTACTCCAGTCAGCATAGTTGATATGAAGGAGCTAATACTTATATTCTGCAGGAGCAAACCGTATATCGATGTCTCTATACTTTTATATAAAAACGGAAGATAGGGAACAAACTGCCTCAAGACGCTCTAAACCCAGCTCACGCATCGCTTCTAACGGTGAACTCTCATTCCAGTGGAACCTTATTCAGTTCATATACTTTACTCTTAGCTTCGGTGAGTTCGCATGGTTACGAGATCTACATTATTGGTAAACGGCGGCTGTAACGTTAACGGTCCTAAGGTAGCAAAATTCCTTGTCGGGTAAGCTCCGTCCTGCATGAACGGTGTCACGACTTCCCCAATGTCGCTAGTGTGAGACTCTTTATAAATAGAATTATCCATGAATATGTGGAACGCTACGGCCCGACGGTAAGACCCTGAGCACCTTTACTTCCCTTAACTTTATTGTATGTATTTTATTCAGAATATAATACAAATTGTATAAATAACCACAATAATTCTACAAAATGCCAGTAAAGTAGAGTGAAATATTCTAATTGGGGTTGTACTTGTACAGATAGACCAAGTGATGTATGGGCCCATTGTGAATTTTCAAGAAAGCTTGTTGGTAAGCTCCAGAAACTTAGGAATAGTAAAACAATCCCGACAACTACATGACTAAAATGCAATCCAGTTAATGTGAATAGTACACATCCGTATATAGAATCATTTATACAGAATTCCAACATCAAAAACTCTGATGTTTGTAGAGAACTGAAAGTTTCTGCAATATTAAAAGTAATTAAAGCAGAACTTGAATATAAGAAACAAATAGATTTCTCTCTGAGGCATTGAGCATATCCTGTTAGCACTGAAGCAGCAGATAGTAATAAAGTTATTGTAAGTATTAATGCTCGTGTGGAAGGTGTAATTAGACCTTCAAGAAATGTGGTCCATGTAAAGTGAAAACCACCCCAAAAATAAGCGGTAAATAATAGGGCTTCAGAAAGCATAATACCTAAACAACATGAAGAGATAGCTGAGGATATTGATTGAAAACTTTCTCTTAATGAGTAGAGAAACATTAAAAATAACACTATATTACAAGAGAATAAAAGACCAACTGAAAAAAATCTTAAACTTGATGCGAATAGAACACATATGTTTGGATATGTTTGTAGATGAGCTTTAACTTGATTAATTGATAATGATACTTGAAAAAAACTAATAGGCATCCATACACAGAATATTGGGTTGACCGTGAAATCCTTTTCCTTAAAATAGTTGCACTTACATAAATACTATAGTAACACATCTCTCGGCTCTTATTCGTCCGAATGTCCCAAACAAAATGGATGGTGTTGGCTGGGTATTGTCTCTTAACCATCTGTATACACTGATAGCGTCACAGCTCAAATATTTATATTCTTTGCCTGGAGGTTACGTCCATACAATACTCCTACATGGAGTTTTAATAATACTACTACTTTAATCACAAGAGGAACTTTATGGGTCCTTTTGAATGTGCCTACAACTTTAGTCCTATCTCTTTCCCCAGTATCTATATCATCACTCATGGTTATGTCTGTTAGCCTTACTATAACTTTAATTTTACTTATGCTTAATTTTAGTATTTCAAACTTATATATGATAAGTAGATCTACTATAGTAGCTACTTTAGTACCAAAACTAACGTTACTCTCAAATTTAACTATCTTTTCAAGGTCTTGGATCCTGTATGTAAGTAAATAAGGCCATCACATGTTTATAACCTTACGGACTAAATTGTTCCACACAATACTCAGCCTATTCGACTTTTCGCAGCCTTGCAATCACCTAATAAATATGGTTATAAGAAAGCTTGTCCTGTTTCAACTTTCCAAAAGTCTTATATAAGGGGCTATATACAGCTTATATGTATAGATGTATGTTGTGAACATAGCTGGAGTACGTAAGGAAAAGGAAAGGTTAACCGCTATCTGTAATTAAAGTGTGGAGAGAATCCTCTTGGTAACTCAACATCTGGAAATCGAGAGAGATGCCGCAAGTTGTCTCTATGAATCGTGGAAAACAAAATGTAATACCAGACAAGGCGTTAAAAAGGCTCCCACACATCCGTAGTTTAATTGTCTTATAACCATTCATTTATACTAATAATGTTACGTTGGCGTGAATCGTTGCCTTGTACACACCGCTCGTCACGATGCCCATTAGTCCCAATAATACAAGAGCAAATATGAAATAATTTATAATGAAGATACGTCCATAGCATATAAATGTTTCTTGAGGTAATTGTGCACCAACCCAAAGTAAACTATAAAAAGAATATTTAAACCAACTGTTCCAAGTAGAGAATTCTCTTGAACCAAAAGTTAATTTCATTAGAATTAGAGTTGTAAAAGCTCTTACCTCTCCGAATAAAAATAGACATTGAATTGATGCAATTAGGATTATAAAACCGGCATTTTTATTAGGAATAGCTTTTAACATTGCATAAAAGGGAAGGAAATACCACTCAGGTACAATCTGTAGTGGCGTTACAAATCGATCTACTTCACATGAATTATCCGGATGAGATAATGTTAATAATCCAAAGAAAGTTTGTATAAAAAAGACAACACAAAGATTATTAAATCCTTTAAAATCTAAACTTAATATATTAGGAAAAAAGGGTACTTTTAGTGATGTATCGTACCCTAAAGGATTATTACTACCGTGTAAATGTAGATAAAAAATATGAATAAATATAATACAAAGGCATACAAAAGGAAAAACAAAATGAAGAACAAAAAATCTTTTTAAGGTTGGATTGGATACATAGTATCCACCACAAATCCAAGAAACTAATCCAGGAATTGGTGAAAGTAGGTTTGTGATTACAGTTGCTCCCCAGAAGCTCATCTGTCCCCAAGGTAAGACATATCCAAGGAATGCTGTCATTATTGATACGAAAAACAGGACTAATCCAGATGTCCATGTGACAGGTAAGTAGAAACATGAACCACCTGCAAGAGCTCTCATAATATGAAGATATGTTAAAGCAAACACGAAAGAAGCACCAGTTGAATGCATATAGCGAAAGTACCAACCACTTCCCACTTCTCGCATTATATATTGGACACTATAAAAGGCTATAGTAATATCTGGTGTGTAATTTGAAGCAAGTAAAACACCAGTAACTATTTGGACCATGAAGGTCATGGCAATTAAAAAACCGAAGTTCCATAAGAAGTTTATATTAATTGGACAAGGATATGTTTGTAGATGAGCTTTAACTTGATTAATTGATAATGATACTTGAAAAAAACTAATAGGCATCCATACAAAGAATAT